CCGTCAACTACCTGAGATTGCCCGGATGCTAGCACAATTGACCTCGCAGGTAGCCATCGGACCTGGCTGCACCTGCTGCTCAAGGAACAAACCCTCCATCTACCACCCCGGCTCAGAGGACACAAATCCACAACCACAAAGCCAACCAAAAATAGCAGATGCTAGACTTGTAGACCCAGTACCCTCTCCAGTTCAGAATCAGCCCGCAGTTCCGGAACCTGTGGATCACTACGAGAAAGAGATCCGCAGAAAGCCTCCTGCAGTACCGGCCGTGTCCTTGGCTCCCACTCCCATGAATCAGATAGTGCCATACGTCTCACCACATCCGTCCGATCCTCTGATGGAGAAGATTAGTCGCCTTGAACGGGCAGTTAATAAATTGAGTGGAGACAAGTATGATGTTGCAGATCTTGAGAATCTCTCCCTATACCCCCAAGTAAGTAAGGCTTCCGTCCGGTTTTAAATGGCCAGAGATAAGTATAACGGAACCGAATGCATAACGAAATAGGATAAAAAGAGGTAAGCCTCAGAACTTAAAAAAAAAAGGCAGGATGTATGTCGGAACTCTACAGCCCATGGGAATCGACAATGAGCTACTTGTCCAACTATTCTAGCGCAGTTTGACCGGACCCGCGCTGACTTAGTTGATGAACACTGACCCAAATACCATTCGCACATGGCCAGATCTGGCTAAGGCCTTTGTGACGTACAATGCATACAATACAGAGACTCAGTTATCAAGGCGTAAGCTAGAACTCGTTAAGCAAGGACCCACTGAGTCTTTCACCGACTTCATCACATAGCTTACTATAGAGGGTAAGGACCCAACTGCTCAGGTTCAAAAGAGACCATCCGAAGAAGATCAAATTGCTATGGTCTTGAAGAGCCTGAACCCTGAGTATACCAATAGGTTGACACTTACCCATCACCCAACTTTTCATTCTTTAGTTTGTGCTGGCTGCCAGATAAAAGATGCATTGGCAGCTGGGCGCTCCCCCTCTCTACGCCCTTTCTTTTCAAGGGGTCCTCGAATAATAAGCAGAAAAAGTGGCCCTCTCCTCTCAGGCTAAAGCAGAGATGAATACAATTGAGCGGCGTCGCTGAACCAAAGGCCTTAGTATACAAGGGCACAGCCATTTCAAAAGAAAAAGCAAGCCCAGTTTTTTTCCAAATAGTCAAGGCGCGGTAAGAAAGGTACTCGCGAACCTCGTAGCGGAGAGGCGGCTTATTGCATCAATTTGAATCAGTAATCATCAATGCATTGCATAAGGGAAGAGCACGCAGCGATGATATGCTTCGAAAGCAAATGGGTCAATGATCTAGATAGCCACGGTAAGCTGGAAGGCCCGCGCTAATGCCCTTAGAGTTCAAATCGCTATCCCAGCGAAAATGTATCAGACGACGATCTATATGGAGTGATACCTCCACCTTCGGAGAAGCGGAAGTTCCCCACGCCGATCCCTTTTTTTTGAGCGAAATAAAGATCTTCCACTGCTTAGCTTTCAATTCGCCTCTGGCCTCTGACCGATGTTCGAAATCGCTCTTGTGGAAGAGTTCTGACTATAGCTGCAACCTTTCTCATATTGGGGAGACTTTCTATGCTTTCGACTGTCTTGCCTCCTTCTTCCTTTGGTGCTTACGCTTACCCAGCCTAGTATACTAAAATAGGGCTAGAGCAAGAATCGCCCTTCTGTGAACCTAAGTGCCCTGAAGAGCAGTGGCTAACGTTAGGGAGATGATGAGTCGATCGACTAAACTAATATGAATTGGCCGCTATTACTTTTGAAAAAAAGAAGTGTGGAGCCTATGACAGAGATAGCGCCCTTGTTTTGGAATCGCTTTTTGAGGAATCGAGATTTTTCATGTAAATATGGAATCCTCGATCAAGATGGAATCGAAGTTCTCTTCCGGTCACGCCCTCTTTTTGTCCGAAACAATATTCTTGCCTGCGTCTCAGTAGTGAGTTTGGCAAGACTGAGATGTGAATGCCCGTGATCTGCTCAATAGAGAAGTCCCGCGGAGAGTCAACTCTCTGTACTGTAAGCGATGCGAACAATCAGTCGAACGAGTTTTTGACTACAGATTCGATAGAGTCTGGAGGGGGGATCCCTGTATCTGATCGACTCTCTTGTCTGGGGACTAGGAAAGCTAACGATGATTCGAGGAAGGAAAGGACCTCAGCCCCGGTCTTAGAGAAGAAATCGAAAATCTCAATAGCAATCATGAGATCGAGCTGGCACATCATATTGACTTTCATCCTTTGTACATAGAATCGTGAGAAGGAACCGCGTAACCTGTACAAAGTAGGTGACCAAGCAGACTCTTGTTCACGCCCATCTCTTTTTATAATTATTAAGACCGAAAAGTCGAGCCCCTTGCTAAGCATCTATTAGAAAAACCTATTTCATCGAAGTTGAAGAATCAAGGAAACTGCTGCCTCGGGGATCTCTTGGTTGCATCCTTTTCTCGCTTAGAGCTGAACCGCTAAACCATGTGAAAGGAAGATCGTGTCTATTTAGGGAGTTTTATTCCGGCTTTCCCTCCGGCGTGAAAGACGAAGCCTGATTCGAGATCGAAACTAGCGATTCGCTTATGAATTGGATTCCTTATTCGATTATTAACCGCAAAGCTTTCCACCTCTCTTTCTGTATCGGCTTTATCTAGACGTCTATACGTGTAGTCCCGCACTTTGAGGGAAGTAATGAGTATAACGGCCGCTAGCGCTTTACTAATAGAAGACTTTCGCTCCCCAACTATCTATCGCTCTTCGCCTAAAGCCGATCATCGTTTCGGGATCTTCACGAACGTCCTTCGGGAATGATTTGGAAGACGAAGCGATCGACTGCAGAAATTCTTTGATTCGTTCGAGCGACGACCGCTAACGAAGAGCCGCTTTCAGTTAGTGACCGGGGTAAATCCAATTTCAGGCTTCATACACGTATTGTATGTGCCGCTATTAAAGAAGATGTCTACTACGAGATTAGGATTAGGAAGAAAAACCTTGCTTTTGGCAGATTGCTTACTACTAGACTAGGTTGGATCTACTTCTCAGTCTCATCTATAGAGAATAGGAGAAGCATTCGAGTTCTCGCTTTTCTGCCCTAGCAATATCGCGTGAGTGAAGACATCGTAACCTATATATACTACCGATATCTCTCGTCAAACTTCAACGGGAATCGATTCTATGATTGACTTAGATTTAGATTCCCTGACCCGCTCTGAAAGAACTCTCATTTTTGGATGTAGACTATAGGTTTCGACTTGGCAACTATCGGAAATCCGCTCCAGATTCTTCTATCGAAAAAGGGCAAGGATCGTCTTTAGGGCCCGCGATAAAGAAGAGGTTTTAAAGTGAATTGCTACTTGATTACCGCCTCGTCTATGAAATCGCATTTTTTGGTAATCGTCATTTTCTCCTTTTTTCTTGATTGACTGACAGACGGAAGCGATTCGGAGAAAGAAGGTATCCTCTCGCTTGTGCTTCGGAATACCTCAAGACGTGTGCTTTCTGAACTCATCGAAAGGATCTCGGAGAAGACATCACATTAGTTATTCCACTCCCCTCGCTCTGCTAATTGGTATGATAACCAGTAAAGGGAGGGAACATAGTCATATTAGCCAGAGCACCCTAAACCGGAACAGCAAGACCAACGGATATGACCAAAAAGGCCTTGTCACGAGCTGGACTCGAACCAGCATCTCTGGGAGAAAAAGAGAGGCCCAGCGAACTACCTTGCATTCAGATCGTGACTTGAAAAAAGAAAGAAGAGAAAAAAACTTGGAGTTGGTGCCTGCTTGCTTACCAAGCTATCCTGGCGAGTTTCTCCAGTTTGGGGTCGATTGGATTGGATACCCGAGAACCATAATCTTGACCGATCAATATCCGAACCACTTGCCATAACCCTCCCCACAAAATCGGCACACCACATTTTATTTTATATAAACGGAAACATAAAGATAAAGAATTTCTACATCCAAATTTCATACCTACTATACCAATCATCCAAAAAAAAAAGTGTGAAATAAATAAGAAACTGCAGAACTTGATGAAATTCATTACTTTGCAGACCCAATTCGGAAAGATTCTTAAAAATATTAAGAAGTTGCTCCAAAGATTCCCCATCTTCATGCAGGTGGCATGCAACATCCTGCATGGTTAGGCCTGGGGGAAGATGAAAATTCTTATGAAAATCTATATTTACTAATTCCTCGATTTTTTGGGTAATCCTTTCTTTGATAGTATCAAAACAAAGGTCCCCCAGCCTTTCGGCCATGTTGTCTTCGGTTAAACCCCTAAGATAAGACGTCCGGCACGAAAAATGATAAGCACCACAAGTGGAACATATGAAATTCCAACTATGGATAAGATTTCTACGGCCATGTCATTCAAAAAATCCAAAATGGAGTTCTAGGTATTCTTTTTTCGATTCACTCATGATCTGCCCTGGTTTGACCAGACCCAATCATGATATTGAAGGATGGGACCTTTTCTCAAAAAACCCTGTCTTCCCTTTCTATTCTTTGGTAAGCGGTTTCTTTTCATTCATTCATTGATTGATGAAAGGTAGCTGTAGCTTGCTTGAAAGTCCAAGCGCTAGCGGTAGAAGCTAGTCGCCAGAATAGAACTGTAGGGCCGCTTTTTCCCCACTAACCAATTACGTTACGACCACTGAACAAACTTGGTTGACGAACATGGTTTATGCGCCGCTAATGTAGCGGCTTGTCGAGCATTTGACAAACTCACACCATCCATTTCAAATGGGATTTGTCCCGTGGACACACGAGCAATCCAACCCGTAGGATTTCCTTTTCCTCTTCCCATTCTGACTTCTTTAGGTTTCCCGGTAATAGGGAGATCTGCGAGAACTCTTACCCATATCTTACCATTTCTTCGGAATTGTCCGCTCATAGCACGATGGAATTGTCCGATTATAGCCCGACGCGCTGCTTCAATGGCTCGATATGAAAGACGACCAGCTCTACAACTTTGAGTGCCATATCTTCCAAAACCAAGTTGTGTACCGTCCGGTTTGCAACCTCTACTACATCTGCCTTTACGATATTTACTATATTTCGTACGTTTCGGATATAGCACGTCCCTTTTTTTTTTGACTATAAGAAATCCACACTTTGACACCTAAGATTCCGTAACGAGTAGATACTTCCGCAGAAGCATAATCTATTTTCTGGTTAAATACATTACGAGATGTTTTTCCATACTTTCCACATTCTGTTCTCGCTATTTCTGCACCTTCTAATCGACCTGAACAACATATACGGATCCCCTCTACCCCCTTTTTCATTACTAATGGAATATCCTTCACTATTTTACGAAAAATGGAACGAAATGATCTTGTTTTGTTCTTCGGTTGAAAAGAGATGTCTTGAGCAATCGGAGAAGCACTTTGATAAACAGATTTGATCTTGACCGATTCAATTAAGGTATTAGTGTTTGTTCTATTAGACAACAAAGATCGCATTTTTTTCACTTCGTTCAAATAAGAGTTGTACCCGTACGGAATTTTTCTGTTTTTCAGTATGATCTCTATCATCATCTCTATTCCCTTTATCAATTCTCTTATCCCACCTAGATCTATGAATTTCGCTATCAATTTCATTACCTTATCCTTACCCATGAGGTTCCAACATTTTATCCTTAATTGACCTAGGAGTTGTTCCCGGGCATCTTCAAAAAATAGGTTATTATAGACTGACACTCCATCCCTTGGAAATAAAAAGGTAGCACCGAAGAAAGGAAAGAGCGAGATGGTGGTTTTTGTTCTTCCCGCGAAGCGAAGATCATTCGCTTGGCGAATGAAGTGGGTCAACCTCTTTTTGGCTTCGTCCAAACAGTTTTTCTCGCTGGTCGAGCTTTCTACAAAAAAAGCGATGCGAGAACGTATTCTCTTATCTAATAAGCTTCTTCCCTGTGCATTAGCTCTCTTCATCGTAGATGGTTCAGCCACGCCCGGTGCCACGAAATGATTGAGAACTAGGACGGGATCGAAATGCATTTTCTTCTTTGTATTCAATAAGTATTGCATGACCGAATAATTCAAGGAAGGGCGCACTGCAGAGAGGGTCCTTTTAAGTAGATGACTTGTCGGGCCCTCGTAGCGGGACTTCTTTGGGAAAAAGAACTTGAATAACTTCGTTTTTTTGAAGGAATCGTCATTTTCTATCATGTCATTTACAACCTCGGCGTATTTCGGATGCTTGAAGGCCCCGCTGACCCGAAGTGATTTAGAAAGATTCTTCTTTATCGATGGTGATCGGTCATGGTATCCATAGCGTTGCTTCTTTTTTGGCCAAATCCGGATTTCGTTTTGCTTTTTCCGGTCGTCGAGCCTGATCGACTCGACTCTTTTCCCTGCCCTCCGGCCTCTCACTTCGTTTCGTTCTTCTTTTGTACCGTCGCTTGAATAAAGACACTCGATCGGCCCGACTTTCCCAAATGCCCACCACCGGCCCTTCTCCTTTCCGGGTCTGGATTTTTCGCGTCGTTTCAGTCGTTGTGGTCGACGAGGAAGAAAGAAATGAATGAATGTTCTTTTTAAAAAATGTATAATAATACACCTACCGAGACGAAAGCCAAAGGTCAGTCTCGTAGGTGGACGTATCGAACCGAAATAAGATCTCAGATTGACATCTTGATATACTGATTTACCATAATAATAAATAGAGTCAATGGTGACTCCGCCGTGGGAAGAGCCGCTTCTTTCTTGCTTGATAGGGGGGGCTCCCATTCACCAACGCAGACTAAAAGTGCTCTCCGAACCGTGCTGGATAGTCACCCATCACACGGCTCTCAAACCCAACCTGTGGTGAATCCCGGGAGACAAAGTCAAAGCGCTTGATCCTTTGCCCTATACTTTGAGATGCTCCTCCCCGCCGATCAAGCAGCGACGCTGCTCGTGATAGGCTTTGCTTTAAGCCGCTATCGTTCGGTTCGGATAAGTCAAGTCCCTTCGGTCGGTTCGCTCAGGTGGTCTTCCCTTATCTTCCCTAACGTTCAGAGTTGTTCTGGGTTGAGAAAGGAGCACCGGCCGAGCGCCCTGAATGAATAAGAAATGGACAGCAGAGGAAATCCATGATTCTTATTCGACCGAGTTGAAGCTAGCAACATGTCGATTACACACCGGAGGTTGGTAAGAACTGAGGGACAATGCCCTCCTAACCTAAGTGGGCCTACCAGCTAAGCAACTGGTACTTGATCGGGCGGAGGGCGGTTTGGTTTCGTGCAAAGCCCTCGCAGCAGGAAGAGGCTGTTGTCATTTGAAAGGAAAGGCCGGGGTTCCAAACCTGCGCACCCTTATGAAAAAGCCCTTTCTATTCTATTAGTAAAGCAACCTTTTGCCTTTTTTGTTGCCTTTATTGAGGCGCTCTAAGCGGCTTACTTACTAATTAAGAAAGCGGCAACAAGCACCTTCTTTCTCAAAGTCCAGTTTCTCGCTTGTTGCTTTAGAAAGATTGCAGCGTTAGCGCTTTACTAACTAATAGAATAGAATCAAGTAAAGGGGACTCTATCATGATCTTACGAATTTACAACTCTCTTTACGGAGCGAGACTCTATCCATATCCCTACTAGTGGTTATTCTTCATTTTCCATTCTATCATTTTTTTGACAGCCTAGGAATAAGTTTTTATAGGTTTTCGGTCTTAATCAAGATAGGTCAGGGGCGCGTCGGAAGGGTCGGTAGCTGCTTAGTCTCATCCGAGAGTCTAATCTCTTTGTACTGCTTTTATTTCAAAGAAAAAAAAAGAAAGACTAGTAAAGAAGGGGGTCGATTTAGGCTCCTTCCCTTCCACTGCATAGCTGCGCTAGCAGGTACTACGAGCCCTCTGTCCCACGCATCTAACCAGCTCGCGCGGTTCACCGGTTCCACCGAAAACTCTCATTTGTTGAAGCGGAGCATAGTGCGCTTTAGGCGCCGAGCGAGAAACGTCTCTTCTTTCGTTTCGGTTTATTCACTGATCTGAAACTTAGCACTTGTTTTCTTATTGATTCCAGGGGCGGGGCGGCGGCGTTCTTGAATGAAGTCTATCCGAACCGAATTAGCACTTCTCAGATCAGGCTAGGCCTCTCCAGCGGAGCTGGGCGCCGGGGCCCTGGATGCGCTAGCGATCGGCACATAGGGGAGTGGTTGCCCGGGTTCTCGGCCAGGTATCCTGCACCTTGCGTTCATGATATCTACATTTAACTGTGCCCCGGAGACACGGTCAAAGCACGCCCGCCCAGTGTGCTTCTTTCACGACATGCTCTGGTCCCGGGTGTCTTCCAGTGGTCTTCTAGCGTTAGAAGAAAAGAAGTCGTGTCCGTTCCGGACATCTGCAACGTCCTCCCACGCCTTTATATGTATGTAGAAATAGAATATGGGAAAAACAGAAGGAAAAGACTGACCCATTCGGTGACTTTCGCGGTCGCCCTCACTGAACCGACTTGAATCTGAACTACGATTCCGATCAAGTCTTACCGAAATCGGATTTCCTTTTCGTGCCATATGCGCTTAGACTTTACTTTTTCCCCCTTTTTCTTCCCTTTTCACTATTTGTTCTCGAAGGTCTTCGTTTCCGTGTAAAAGCAAACTCTCCAAATTTATGACCAACCTTTCCTTCAGTGATCTTACAACGAACAAAAGTTTTTCCATTGTAAATTCGTACAGAGCAATCAACGAATTCCGGCAAAATAGAAGATCTACGTGACCAAATTTTCCTGTTCAAAAGAAGATCTCTCTTCTTCTTCATTCTCAACAAGAATGCATCAAAAAAACATCCCTTCCATATAGATCGTCGTGGCATGAACTTCGAATTTCTGCGCTTCGATTCTGCCTCTACTTCAATGAAAGCTAGCTCCTACTCCTTCTCCTTCTCCTCCTTCATCGTCGTTGGTCCTCTTTCACTAATGATCTGATCTAATTCTTTCGCCATCTTCATTATATATGAGAATATCGGTGATGTCTTCGAAGGATGCAAGCAAAGAACCGATACCACTACCACAGTCTTCACCAAGACAGCAGGAAGGAAGAGAGTCGAGACAGAAAGGAAAGTCATCAGGCAAGTCCGAGCGAAGCTGCTAGGGAGACCCATGCCGTTTGTTCGACGCCATCTAATAAAGGCTAAGCCTAAACCGCGTGGAATCAAGGTAATGACATCCCTTTTCCAAGCATTGGTGGAGTAAGATAGCCTCTTCTGTCTATCTACGCAATTAAGTGCCATCCCGCTTTGCTTTGAAAGCTCAACCTCGGGGGGAATCCGTTTCGCCGGTCCAGTGACTTGGCATACAAAGGCGAGTAGGGTTCTCCTCTATGTGGTGCACTCCCGCTTCTTCATACCCGGAAAAAGTTTGAGCTGCTCCAAGGGACAGCTTTTTTGCTGCTGGATGAAGGTCTTACGTCGGCTAAGAAGACGGAAAATTCCATCTCGGTCCTGGAGATCGGGGAGATAAGAGTTCGCCCTCCCTATTTTGAGTGGGTGCTCGCAAGGTCAAAGTCCAAAATAGGATTCTTTCATTAAGACAGGGGTAGGGGGAATAAAAAGTGTAAGTGATTTACACCTTGAAGTAAGTGTGTAAATACCGGATGCATAGGTTGAGTCATTCGCTAAACAACTATTTTGTTGGGCGATCAACCAGATGCTCCTACCCAACCGGACTAATGAATGCCAACTGGAAGAACTCACTTTCCTATCGTTCAGTAGGAGATCCCTTCTTGTGGCTTGAAAATGATTACCTGTTTGTTGCTAATGGGGAGAGATCTTTCATTAGGGTTTGATGCTCCTCAATGGAGATCCCCAGACTAATAGCTTGCTTGTGGAACCCTTTGTTTGGTACTTTGACTTTAATGGGGGTATTCTTGTAGAGCTTGGCCCTTTCCCTGGCGCACAGCCATCGAATCTACTAGTCCTCCTCAAACCCAATGGGATAGAATTCCTTTCGAATTTTCGTTTTCAACTTCTTCCGTGACAACCCAGAAATGTCATGGTTCCTCATATATGCATTCCATCAAGTTAGTGCATAATTTGACGATTTCGATTTTCTTTCTCCGATCCAGTTCGTTCTGTCTTCTTTCCGACGGATCCGCCCTATTAGATTAGAGAAGGGCTTCCTTTTCTGTATGACAACAGAACGAGCATTCGCTGGACGGCCAAAATGGAATGAAATGTTGGCATGGGGTTTCGGCAATTTCCATTCCATTTTCAGTCAATTGAAATTGATCTTGTATACGCCGGTTGAAGCACACGTTGGAGCATCCAAACGAACCAGCTTTTGCTGCTGTGGCAGAGACAGCAGCAAAAGCACTAGTCTCCGTTGATCACTTACCAGCAGGGGAAGCAGCATAGGTGGCAGGAACTAACTAGGGTTTAGGTACCAATTCGAAGAGCATTCGTTTACCGGGGTCGAGAGCAGCCAGCCCTAGAGGTACCACACTAACAGCGGCATCCCGACCTGATACGGATCCCTACCTCTCTATCCACAACCGACCCATCATTTCGAAAGCTTATTTATTTACTTGAGGCATAGGCATGGGCACAGGCGGAGACACAAGCAAAGGCAGATCCCGTTAGAACTTCATAATCCAGGAATCCCTTCCTATTTGAGAGACAATAGTGAACATTTACCCATAATCCATTGAAGTAGCACCAGCGGCAAAGGCACAGGTTCCTTCGGCGGCAGGAAAGGCAGTTGACTTCGTCTTCGTTAACCCTCTTTGAAGCAAAGACGCAATACACACGGAGGTGGGAACTGCAGTATAGTATATATACGTCAAGGCCGACCAACTTCTAAAAAAACGGAAGATTAAGTTGACTCCATTGATGCATTAATGACCCAGTAATAAAGGCACTATCTCGCCCATATACGAATACAAAACCACTTTGAATAAATACAGATTGAGATTGAGAATCCGTTTCCCTTTGGACGGATCCAGTTCCCATTCGGGAGCCAAAGCTTGACTAATAAGGGCTACCCGCTTGAGTCGGCTAAAATCCTTGAATCTCTGTTTCAGTTCCTTAAAGGGCTAAATATCCGGATTCATAGCCCATTGAATACCCGGTTCCCCCAGCGTTTCGGAAGGGGTATAAGCGCTTGACCTAGTTGTTTTTTCTATTGATTCAGTCCCATAAGCAATAGCAGGGAGGGCAGCAGAGCAATAGTCAAAGAAACCGCGGGAAGCAAAGGCACCAATAAATAGCTACATGGGTCGCATAGAAGCTTTAAGAGATAGGGGGGCATCCACCGAAGATGGCAGCGGGAAAGACGGGAGCACGAACGAGGTAGCTTACGCTTTTTTTTCATCCTCACTACGCATATAGAGTCCGAGCGGGAAGCGAGACAATAACGCTACGCGAGACCATAGAACAAGACAGAATCTGCCTCCTTATCCGTTTTTTTTCCTTTGAACCATGTAGTTTAATAGTAGCTGGATTGCTTTGGGGATTTACCTTAGAGAGCGTTCACAACTAGATCTGAAAGAAGGTTTGCAGTCACAACGCTTGGCTTGTCCGTCATGCGATTTGTTGCAAGTCTTATGTTACAAGTCTTTCATGTCATGTAATAAGGGTCTATTTGTCATTAGTCTTATTTGTGAGGGTATTTCTTTAATGTGTATACTTTCGTTATGAATAATAATAATCAAACTCTCTAATGAAAGAGGGCTTTAGCCTTTTCTTGCAAATGGATTCTTTTCTTCATCACGATGGAGAAAGTCGGCTCGAGCGCTTTCTTCTCTGTTCGAGCAGTTTCCTCGAGCTCTAATGTTTTCTTCAGGGCTGGCAGTCTCGCTCGCTGTTGGATTAGAAACTCTCTCTCTTTCTAGTCCATGTATCTGATCTCCTCTGCTCTTACTGAACCTACCAAAAAGTCAGATCTGTTCTTTACTCACTTTAGCGTACCTTACTAAAGTCGGAATCTGTCCGACCTTGCAGAAGTCAGGGTCCGTTCGTTTGTTTGCGCCGGTTTACGCCAGTAAGCTCGCTTGGGGGAACTCGCTTGCGCTTTAGGAACGGCTTCCAACTTTTTGTATGGTTCGGCGCTTGCGGATTAGCGTTTGTTATCTGGAGGCATTACAAGAAAGCGAGCGGTGCAACTAGCTAGGCCGTTAGGCTTATTTAAATAAATATTCCAGCTAGGCTAGTCAGACTAAGCTAGTCAGAGAAGGAAGACAGGATAAGAACCGTAACCCTGTGTCATAGGGCTTCAAAGTCACTATCGGGGAGAGGCTTTGGAGAGAGATAGGTTGAAGCGTCTCCTTTAATTTCCTCTGCTAGGTGCCATAAAGAGTCTCTTTCTCAGCGGATCCACGACCACTCTGCTGTTTGTTCTGTCTGTTGGTAGTGGTTTCTTTGAATTTCTTTGTAGGCAGAGGGCTTCCCTTTACAGAAGCTTTTTCGGTTCTTTGAGTAGAAGGAACAAACCTTTCGAAGGAATCTATAGTCAAGCCCTTTTCAACTGATCTTGCTTTCAACCTATCTTTCGTTCTTGTAAATATTCTTGAATTAGCATCTCGCATGGATTATAATACCCTCGTTCCACTTCCACTCACTCGCACAAAGGAGCAAGAAGAAATGACAACGAAGGAGGAAGTCTAACAAACAACCACAACCTCACCACAAGCGAAGGAAGCAAACAAGGCGGCGGCCAGATCCGAAGCAGCAGCAGTCACCGAAGAAGGAACAGCTTTTTACTTTGAAGCAGTAGGATATGCTTTTTCTTTCCTTTCTTCGGCGTAAGGATTTGAGTGAGGAACTTGACTTGGAGGCAAATAGGGATTTCATCTAGACTATATTGAGTTAGCGCTTTAAAGGGCTCAGGGTTTACGACTTCTTAGTTATAGGCATGGTTTTAGCCTAGCCTCTAGCCTTGAGGATCTCCACTAAAAGAAAAGCTGTTTAAGCCACGGAGAACTCTCTCTTACTACTATCAGGCTAGCTAAACTCCTCTTTCTCCGCCTTAAAGATTGCCTTAGAGATGGATTGTTAATCTCGTAGCACGTTCCAAAGAGATAGGCAGGTCGGGCATCACATACGAATTTCCAACACATCCCATTTGAAGAAGAAGACGCCCGGTTCCTACTAACTGAACACAGGCAAATTTTTTATTGAAAAGGAAGTCTGAAAGCATACTTTCGGGGCTTCGTCTTCTCCTATAGGTCCCCTCTTCTCTGCTTTTTCTAGGTCCTTTCCTCACTGAGGACCATGGGCCCTTCAGATACAAAGCATGATTCTTCCAAGACGTGCGAGGCGCCCCCCAGCATTCCAAGGGGAAAGACTTCAACATAAAAGTACATTTCCTTTATTCCTGTTCCCACGGCAGACGTATGCTCGGTTGAAGCTGGATTTCGAAAGGGACAAAGGATCCGCAGCGGTGCATATATGAGATTTGAAGGTATAAGTGGGGTACGTAAGACAGATGGGCCTTGATCTGAACAATGAAATGAATTGCATACAACGAAGTAAGGGGATGCCAACTTACACAATGATACTACGTCTTTGGCTCCCTTCACCTTTCAAAATGAGAATAGTCAATCCTAAAAGTTGCGCTTCTTTCAAGCGAAAAGAGATCTCGGATCAAGGGCTATCGACCCGACAGTGCTCCCTTGGTCCATTTATTAGATCCTCTCCCCAAAAACTGCATTCTATTGATTGAGCAGCAACTTCGAGGGAGATAGCATTGGGACATGCTATTACCTATGTATGGTGACAAGTGTCATGCCAGAGTCTGGTCTGCCCGGGTTGTATCAAAAAGTCTTTTATTTGCTCCAGTGCTATCATCTTTCCTTCTGATTCGAATTTGGAAACGACTCTCTCGGTTGGACCCTTTCCTTTCATAGTGGCTTAGTCACAAAAACCATTATGCTTTCCGCTGGGGAACCCTTAGCCTTATAGGGACCCTACTTAACTAGAGGCTAGCATATGGACTAGGGGCTAGCAGATTGACTATAGCGCATTACCTTGGATGAGGTCACTCTCCTAAAGAGATAACTGCTATTGCATGGGATCAGAATTCACTGCTATTGATTTAGTTTCCTTTTTTGGTGGGTCGCCAATCAATGGGTAGAATAGAATGGATTCAGATGGTCCAATAAGGGAGTCCAAATCTCTTTTGTAAGACTTTCCAATAGAAAGCATTCTTTCTTTTCTCACTTTCCATTTCATTTACTTTCTAATGTTTCCTCCCTACTCGCCATATGGAGTGCCAGGCTTTAGCTATCAGTCATCAATCAAGGAGCGAAAACCAATCCGAGCCGTTCCCCTTGGGTCTACTCGACGGTGGAATTCAATTACATCGCTCAAGAGTCAATAACGAATAGTAGCAGCTGGCTCTCTTAATGACATCGTACCATCGGATAGGAAATAGATAGTCCCATCCCATTCTTTTCGATCCATTCTTTTAGCCGACTAAACACCAACCCAATCTCGATTAACAAAAGAAAGGAATGACTATCTATAAAGAGACAGGCTTGCACAGACATCCCGAGGGGAAAGAAAGAGATTAGAAAGCCATAAGTCGTGCTCGTCCTACTGTCTTGGTTCCTTTGCTTCGCTTGGAACGCTTGCTTCCTTCTTTCCCGAAGCTGATTAATTAGCCTTCTTCCCTCTCCGTGCGTGGGGTATCCTAAGAGAGATCTCTTATATTATATAAGTCATTCCATACCCCCTCGAGTCAGGAGCTAGCTTTCAATCTCTAAGAGCCTATTCGATGCCATCCTCTTTAAAGAATATCCCCAAAGGAAGTAAGGCACTAGTCTCATATTCTATGAATGCCCACAATCGCTTGTGAAAGAATCCGCTCTTGTTTGCCTTGGAACTCTTGTTGTTACTGTTCCAGATTTGGTTAGTGCGAAATAAACCGTTCTTACTGTTGCCATAGATGTTGCCGGTCTTACTCTTACAGATGTTATTTCATCCGCTGTTGGTGTTATATCCGTTTTTGCTATTGAATTAGGAACCGCTGCTACAGTTGGAGTTGACGGTCCTTCTATCAATGGTGGTATCGTATATAAGATGAAAGTGCAAAATCAATTTCCATTGAGCGGGGTAAGTCTCAAAAAGCATTTCACCGGCACTCAGCCCTTCTCCCAAGAGTTGAAGAAAAGGCTACCGACTTGGCCTACTTTGACAACGCTATTCTTCCCATTTCGAAAGAAGAAGAAGTCGCCCCGCCGACGACAACAGATTCAATAGCTGGGGATCTTGCTAACAATGACACTCCTAACCTTAAATCATATAACCGGGGCTTACGCTCCTCTCCTGACGGCTTACGCTCCTCTCTTGGGAGGAAGAAAACCAGCACCTCTTCTAAGCTACGTGAGTGCGGAACATGCTCTCTTCTTGATCTCATCAGCATAGACCGTTGAGTCGACGCCTGCCATACCAACCCCGAAAGGATCAGTCCCAAGATGTCATGTCATTGATGAGTACATCAAGTTCGCGCTAGAAAAACAATACTCGTAGGGGCAATTCCCGCTTAAGTGTATCTACTTTTTATATATACTAAAGAAAACCAAATGAGCTTGAAAGCAGGAATGAAAGCTAAGAAAGGGGACCTTTCTCGGTAGGGGGAACAATCCGGCCCGACCGCAAGACAAGATGATTTTTGGATGGAAATCCAAGGAGGTGGCTTACTTATAAGCAAAAAGGGAAGTCCCCTCGCTATCGGACCTGTAAGGGACTGTTTGTTGGATTATTGAAGTGGACTACTCAGTCCACGACAAAAAGGCAAAAATCGCCAACTCTGTCTTTGCTTTCGTATATAAACTTAATTTAAGACAAGTATACTGAATTTCATACTACACGGAGAGTGAAGTTTACGAACAAGCGAGTGTAGTATGAAACTACACGAGCCCAGAGAGAGTGTATTCCATATACTAAATAGAGGGGAGAGCCAAATAGCAGCCCTCTTTCTCCACTCCAACGACTCATGAAACTAGCACCTTTCTCCGCGCTTCTATCGAGTGAAGCACCGAGCCTACGCTTCTCCTCAGGAATGCACCCTTTACTTTAGGCGAGTTCCTGATTCAGTCATTTTAGGGGGGCTTTCCATCCGCTGTTGAAGAAAGAATCTCACCTGCCCCTTTTGCTCTCTCTACTATTCGACATTTCCCTGAGGAGTCAATCAGTGAGGGAGGGAATTAAAGGCTTAAGCTTTCCAATTCAAATTCTCTATCCTTCGAATCAATCCCTCACTCATTATATAATACAGTCGGAGAATCGGATGCCGCTGTCTAATAATAGCTTCCCCTATCTCATAAAGGCGAAAGCCTCATTCCTTTAGTTGCTAATAGTAGATAAACTAAGGATTTCCGCCTCCTCTTCAGAAGCGACATCCTTTTGGTGACTTTATGGGCTAAAGCGAATGAACGAAACCAAAGAGTCAGATTCGGGAAATCGTAAAACTAACCTACGGGAGTCTGAAAATCCGGTGGAACCGAAAGAACGCGAAGAAGGCCTGGGAAGCTTAAAGCATAAAGGACCACACGCGGAGCATCCATGAAGAGAAAGATTCCGCCGTGAAAATACAGGCCGGCATCCTTAGAGCGAAAGGGACTTTCCTTTGGGGGGCTGACGGTACTCCTTTGGGTGGATGTCAGGGGGAAGCTCTTAAATATTCCAAATTCATGCACGGCTCTTCCCCGTCACAAAGACTCCCCGCTGTCTTGTTGTCCCTCGTACGCGTATCACACACGATATGATTGAGGACATTGGATGCCGGCAAACATGCCTTAATTAAAAGACCTTAAAATGGTCATACAAACGTTCTATCTACCGTTGGGCCTTTCTCATTCAATAGTAAACCTTACCAAGACTAGTTGCCTCAACGAATTGATATGCTTTTGCTTTTTGTGACACCGGCGAATGCTGAATACGAAAGAATACTCAGAAATCAGAACAAAGCAGGTAGACCAAGCGAGCTTACAGAATTCAGGGAATTAGAACTAAGAATAAGCTCTTTTGACCAATTAGCACCTTTGGTAGCCAGAAAGAGGATATCATAGAAAGCATTCACACTCATTTCTACGGTCACTGATCAAAAGCACATTCATTCAGTAAGGGATTTTTCCTCAAAGTAGTGTAATCTAGCTCAATTCGCCTCATTGATTCCTTCTAAAAGCCTGAAATCTCGACTCCTCCTTTCTTTCTGAGCCCTGCCACATTTCCATTTGGTTATGCTATACGCTAGTACTTGTTGTGGGGGCAGGCCATAGATCTACTAAGTCACTAGCTATATATATAATTTGAAAAAGTGTGAAAGCAGAAGGTCCTGCACATAAAAAATATTCAACTGCAGAGACCTTTTAAAGCCTTTGATTACGTGGTCAAGACCGGGGTATGAGATGTGGCAGAAAAGACCCCGGGTGTAGAATCAACTCGCAGAAATGCCCGGTCAAAGAAAGGCTTAAAGCAGAGCTTTCTCACTGACTCAGGAAAGGCTCAATCATCAGAAATGGTTCGAGGAGAGCTTCAATCGAAAAAAAGCCTACTTATTCTACTCGAAAACTCTATTAGGCAATAGTGGCAAGCACAGCTCCTTTCTTACTCTTACTCCAAGTAGTACATTCCCTTCCCAGGGGGATGGGGATAATGAATGCAAGCAGGTCAAGTCCCCCCTCGGGGAGAGGCAACTCACTAAGTTTAGTATCTATAACCTCTAGGGCAAAATATCCAATTCAAAAACATTAGATTGAACTAAGACTAAGTAGAACTCCTAGCGGGGACCGGTCGGAGATAATGAAGTAGTCCTACCACAGTGAATATAACAGTAAGATCTAGCGGAAATAGATACTTGACATTTCTACTTTACTAGTAGAGCAAGGCTAATATAATTAGTCCAACTAAGAGTTATCCCCATAGGAAAGTAAAGGGGGGATAAAGGAAAGAGAAAGTGCTTTTATCAGAACAATCAACTAACAGTAAGGTCTAGTGCTACTCATGAGCGTAAGAAAGCAACAAAGCTTAGAGCAAGAAAGAAAGCACGATAGGTATATATAGTATGGCTTTCTTAAAGGTAAGACTAAGCAAAGGCTAGATCACCCATAGGCACAATAGACTGAATTAGTGCAAGGAAGGAGTGTAGGCTTGCTTCGCATAGGCTACACAAGCCAGGGGAAGGGAAGGCAAGGAAGTCAGGTTAGAATAGAACTAGCGGACATGAGAAAGAGTTTAGATATCCACGATCCGTAGATAGAGAATCGAACAAGTTGCGGGAAAGAGCTGGTGGTATATCGTAAGAGAAAGGCTGCACATTCATTTGACTCTAACAATTTTCTTTTTACAGCCTGTTGCTTTTGGTGAATTACCGGTGCTTGATGCAATAACCGGTGTGACAGCAGACTTGCGACGTGCTCACGCCATCGCTCTTTGGACGTCTGGGTATGGATTGCTGGAGTGAAGGGCTTGGCGCGAGCCAGAGTGCGCTTCGAGACCATCTGTATCTCAGGAAAAACTACGAACAGGGGTAGAGCTCTTTCCCGAGTCTCATCAATCTCAATGTCTATGGGTCCACAGCCCGATTGAATACAAAGTGGAACATCCTGAACGAACTGCTTTCCTTAAGCTAGCGCACTTAAGCTTGCCAGTTTTCTCATGTTTGAGACAAGTCTAGTAGAAAGAGGACGTCTCTGTCCCTTCACCTGACACCTACGGCTAGGCAGAAATCCCCGCTTTCATTGAGGGAAACTTATTGAAGTCTGAAATCTACTTGAAACTCTTTGGAATTAGACAAAGGCAGGGCAAACCGGAGCCTAATGTTGATACTATCCATTAGCTGCACGAATTCATACGTAAGATGCCCAGTTGGATCACTAATTCGTAGATGGACAACCTCTAGAAAGGGCCTTTTTCCCACTTCTGAATCTTTCGTTCACATGGTCTCTGAAGCTTCCGAAAAGGGCTTCCTAACCAAGCTTTGGGGCAAAGCCGAGCGAGACGTTGTACCTTTCTTCAAGGAGTGCCCCTAGCAGCGATCCATGTACAAGAGGGTTCCGTTCGGATAGACACGGCAGTTGACACACTACTAGAGGAAGGTTTCCCACTTTGATTGAGATAGAATTTATAGATCCGCTGTCTAGTAGCGTGACGTGCTATGATCGGCATCAAATGCAGGACTAGAACCCCACTTCTTTTAGAAAGATTCCTAATCTCATTTCGTTTCGTCGCCCGCTACCTTAGCTTAGGACCGGAGCGCTTTTTCGCCATCCTAGATCAGAAGATCATAAAGACTAAAGGCGAGAGACAGCCGACTTATTTTCCCAGGCGTTAAGGATAAGAAAAGGGAATGTTTCCGGGGGAAAGCTTACTTCCCGTTCAGAAACCTAGTCTAGAAACTACTAACTGCCGCCCAACATGAATAGTTCCAGTTGGATAAGATGGTTTCTTATCAGTCTATGCCTTCCTTGAGAAAGGGCAAGGCACAACTAAATGTCATAGACCTCCGCCTAATTCCCTCGATTATTCACATTCGATTATTAATCACTATTCGAATAGCTTCGTTAAGGAATTAGGAGAAGCAAGGGATTGAGCTGCGCGAAAAACCCGCCTAGAGGGCAGATGAACGAGAAGAAGAACGGAGAAAAAGACCGGACCAAGACCTGAAAAAGAAAGAGCAAAATGAGATTTCAATCCAGCAGAATACTTACTTGACAGAACATTTTCTGAACATATCGAACAGGTGGTTAGAAGAAAAGAAACTATAGAAATTCGTTTATAAACCCGAAAAGAATAAGGACGACAGGTTGTTTACTACTACTTACCCAAAACAGAAAGAAAAGAATCGATTTTACGCGGCATAGAAGAATGTTTTAGAGGATTCCATCTGCCTAAGAAAGGCAACCTATTATTCTCGCATGGACAGGTAGGCAAGCTGGGCGAAAAGATAGGCGGCAAGGAACGGGAAGGGAAAAGAATGGTTAATCCCTTCCTTCAGCATCTACTGATCACTAACAAGATCTAAGGGATTCACTTATTTCAAAGTCAGATCGGATTTTAGCCTACCGGTGACCGTTTGT